GAATAGAAAGAAGTATTTTGATTGCCACTATAATTTTGAAAATGAACATTTAAATGACCTTCAAACGTAAGTAAATAGATGCGAAACATATAAAATGCGGTTAATCCTGCGGTAGCCCAAGCTATTATTGCGAAAATTGGCGAATACAACCAACTATCATTAAGAATTTCATCTTTTGACCAAAAACAAGCAAGAGGCGGAATACCACAAAGAGAAAGTGTACCTAATAAAAAAGAGGTTTTAGTAATCGGTACATGTTTTGTTAAACCACCCATAAAAACCATATTCTGACTTTTATCCGGAGAATAGCCAACAACAGTTTCCATTGAATGAATAATGGACCCAGACCCTAAAAATAATAATGCTTTGGAATAAGCATGAGTAATCAAATGAAATAAAGCACTTCGATAAGACCCCATTCCTAGAGCTAACATCATATAACCCAATTGAGACATTGTCGAATAGGCTAAACCCCTTTTAATGTCTTTTTGAGCAAGAGCTAAAGTAGCTCCTAATAATAATGTGATTATGCCTATCAACGAGATTAAATTCATTATATAGGGTATAACCATGAAAAGAGGGAGAAGGCGAGCTACAAGAAAGATCCCCGCTGCTACCATAGTAGCAGCGTGTATAAGAGCCGAAATAGGAGTGGGTCCCTCCATAGCATCGGGTAACCACACATGAAGGGGAAATTGTGCAGATTTAGCAACTGCACCGGTAAATAATAAAGCAGCACACAAAATAACAAAGGAAAAGTTGACTTCATTATTATAAATCAAGTTATTGAGTATTTCGAATAAATCCTGAAATTCAAAACTACCTGTTATACAATAAAACCCTAAAATTCCTAATAATAAACCAAAATCCCCTACACGATTAGTTACAAATGCTTTTTGACAAGCATTTGCTGCAGGAGGTCGCGTAAACCAAAACCCTATTAATAGATAGGAACACATTCCAACTAATTCCCAAAAAAAATAAATTTGTATCAAATTTGAACTAGTAACTAATCCCAACATGGAAGTACTGAAAAAACTCATATAAGCAAAAAATCTCAAGTATCCTTGATCGTGAGCCATATAATTATCACTATAAATAAGAACCATGATTCCAACAGTAGTGATTAACATTGACATAATAGAAGTAAGTGGATCGATCAAGCAGCCAAATTCTAAAGAAAAATCATTATCGAGTGTCCAAGACCATACATATTGGTGGATAGAACTGCTATTTATTTGCTGAATAGACAGATTAATTGAAAAAATCATGACTATACTTAACAATAAGATACTTGGAAAAGCCCACATACGACGAAGATTTTTCGTTGCTGTCGGAAAAAGAAGAAGTCCCACTCCTATTAACATAGGAATTGGAAGTGGAACAAAAGGTAAAATCCACCCATATTGATATGTCTGTTGCATAAAAAAATTGAAATTCATAATTAAATTTTTCCGATTTATCGGACCTTACTTCTTTTGAAAGGAGTCAATAAAAAAATGAAAATATGCACTAAGCTTAACCTAACTTAAATATAAAAATAAAAATTTTTTCTTTCTTTTTACTTATTCTTTCTCTTTCTGAATTTCTTCTAAATATTTCAAATATTCAAATCAAGAAGTTACAATTGGTCAAATCATATAAAAGACAAAGATTAATTATGAGTCTCCTTCGAATTTGAAAATGCAAGTCAAATTTTGACAAGTTACTAAAAATATTCTTCTTGTTTTTTATTTTTTAGAAAAATTTTATGCGATTTTACCATATCGTTCATATTCCATTCTTTTAGAATTTTAGAAAAAAAATTATCTAGAAAAGCGCAGATTTTTTTAAACAATAGATGTCTTTCACATCCAGCTATACCAATGAGTAATCTCTTAATTTTTATTTAAATGGCAGTTCCAAAAAAACGTACTTCTGCATCAAAAAAGCGTATTCGTAAAAATTTTTGGAAAAGGAAAGGCTATTGGTCAGCGTTAAAAGCGTTTTCTTTAGGGAAATCTCTTTCTACCGGGATTTCAAAAAGTTTTTTTGTGCGACAAACAAATAAAATAAAAAAATAAGTTATTAAGAAATAAAACAGAACACCTTATAAAAATCTAAATTGACCTGACTTAAAAATTAAATTCTTCCGTTTCAAAAAGACAATTCTCAAATTCCATTTCCTGTTGAATTAATTCATAGGAAATGGAATTCTTCTGTTTTACTTTTACTTTAAACCGAATTTAAACAAAGTCTTTTTTTTTAACAAAAAAACACAAGATACTCACTTTCTTTTTAATATATTTTCTTTCCAGAATAGGAGTCTTATTTCCCCCAGCAACTTATTTGTACTATAAAATATTTTTTTTTGCACAACTTTCTTACTTTTCTTTTGGATTTTCTGTAAATTCTTATATAGAATAGAGCCCATATATCTCTGGCCATCAATTCACGCAAAAACACTTAGTGTAAATTTTATGGATAAATATGTGTGAATTTTGAATAATCTAAAATAGGTTTTTTGTTCATTGATAAAACTTATTTTTTGGTTGTACTTTTTAAAATTAAATAAATCAAAAACATTTAATTTAAAAAATGTTTTTTAGAGGAAAGGTTCTATCCCTTAATTGATAGTAATACTTTTTGGTTTTACAAGAATTCAAGTAAAGAAGATTCTCAAATACACAATAAAACTAAAACCCTAAACTAAAATAATGAACGTTCAAGGACATATTTGAACAGATTTTATTCATTGATTTGAATCTTTCCTGAAAATATTGCACCCAATTGAATTCTTAAATCTAGACGATTGCTTATTTATAGGCTATTATGAGGTCAAGACAAGCCGCTATGGTGAAATTGGTAGACACGCTGCTCTTAGGAAGCAGTGCTAGAGCATCTCGGTTCGAGTCCGAGTGGCGGCATGTCATTTCCTAAAAAAAGAAAATAGATCTTATAATGAATAATGAATTCAATTGCCGATTTCGATTTTATAATTAAGGAACTCTTTTTATGATATTTTCAACTTTAGAGCATATATTAACTCATATTTCTTTTTCGACTGTTTCAATTCTAATTACAATTCATTTGATAACCTTTTTTGTCGATGAAATCGTAAAACTATATGATTCATCCGAAAAGGGCATGATAACGACTTTTTTGTGTATAACAGGATTATTAATTTCTCGTTGGATTTATTCGAAACATTTTCCACTAAGTAATTTAAATGAATCGTTAATCTTTCTTTCATGGAGTTTTTCCTTTATTTATATAGTTCCGTATTTCAAAAAAAATCAAAATATTCTAAGCACAATAATAGGTCCAAGTGCTATTTTTTCCCAGGGCTTTGCTACCTCAGGCCTTTTAACTGAAATACACGAATCCACTATATTAGTACCTGCTCTTCAATCCGAGTGGTTAATAATGCACGTAAGTATGATGATATTGGGATATGTGGCCCTTTTATGTGGATCATTATTATCAGTATCACTTCTAGTCATTACAGTTCGAAAAAATAGAAAATTTTTTTCTACGAGTAATCATTTATTAAATTTAAATAAGTCATTTTTCCTTGATAAAGTCGAATACATGAATGAAGAAAAAAATATTTTAAAAAAAACTTCTTTTTTTTCTCCAAGGAATTATTATAAGTCGCAATTGATTCAACAATTGGATTATTGGAGTTATCGGGTTATTAGTCTAGGATTTCTCTTTTTAACGATAGGAATTCTTTCTGGAGCAGTATGGGCTAATGAAGCATGGGGGTCCTATTGGAGTTGGGACCCAAAAGAAACTTGGGCTTTTATTACTTGGATCATATTTGCAATTTATTTACATACTCAAACAAATCTAAAATTGAAGGGTACAAATTCAGCAATTGTAGCGTTTATTGGATTTCTTATAATTTGGATATGCTATTTTGGAGTAAATCTATTAGGAATAGGATTACATAGTTATGGTTCATTTACATTAACATCTAATTAAATTCAAAAAGGAGTTCTTACCACTTACCAATAGGAATAGAAAAGCATATAACGCATATCAAACTTTGTGTGAACTAGGGAGAGACCCGTTACTTTGATTCGCGAGGCTCTCCCTAGTTCACACAAAGTTTTTTTACTTAACACAAGAGAAGAAAAAGCGTTCTTTTTGTCATTGTACAACGAACCTTTTTATAAATGATAAGATTTTTTTCATTTTTTATTTATAAAAAAACTATCTAAAAAAAGAATTAGATAGGATAACTTCAACCTTTTCAACTGATAGTGAAAGAACGAAATCGGGGTACATACCAATACCTAGTACGGGTAAAAAAAAGGAGATCGAAAGAAATAACTCTCGCGGCCCAGAATCAAAAAAATAAAAGTTTGGGCCATTAAATATCTTGTATCCATAGAACATCTGGCGTAACATAGATAATAAATAAATAGGGGTTAATATAATTCCAATTGCCATTACAAAAGTAATTAGGATTTTTGTCATTAAAAGAAATTTTGGACTAGTAATTAGTCCAAAAAAGACTATTAATTCGGCAACAAAACCACTCATACCTGGTAATGCGAGGGAGGCCATCGAAAAGCTACTGAATATCGTGAACATTTTTGGCATTGGGATAGCTATTCCACCCATTTCGTCAAGATAAAGAAGACGTATTCTATCATAAGTTGTTCCAGCCAAGAAAAAAAGCGCAGCACCGATAAATCCATGAGAGATTATTTGTAAAAGGGCTCCGTTGAGTCCCATATCTGTGATAGAACCAATTCCTATAATTATAAAACCCATATGAGATACAGAGGAATAGGCTATTCTTTTTTTTAAATTTCGTTGACCAAGAGATGTTGAAGCTGCATAGATTATTTGTACTGCGCCCACTATTATTAACCAAGGAGAAAATAGAGAATGAGCATGAGGAAATAATTCCATATTGATTCGAACTAATCCATACGCTCCCATTTTTAATAAGATTCCGGCTAGAAGCATACAAGTACTATAATGCGCTTCTCCGTGGGTATCTGGTA